ATCCCTAGGTTGCAGCACGCCCGGTCGTTCACTCTTCGCGCCGCTGCCGCCGTTTCTAGGACCGACCGACGCCTCACCTGCACAGGTACCTACGTAGTGTAGTGTCGGTCGCACATTCAACATAGCGTTCGGACTCATGTGCCTTCCAGAACCAGGGGTCTTCGAACCTGCTGCGTACGATTAGCCAGCCTTGCGGCGGCAAAAGGATCAGACGTCCCCCATGCTACGGTTCCCTGCGGTCCAAACCCGGTGCCGCATTAGGTTAGGGGGCTGGGCTCGCTCCTGTGCATCCCCAAGCGCGCTGCCCTCCTAGGCGCGCAACACTAAGTAATCCAAGCCAACCCACATTACTGACTAACGGCGGATAATCATATTTCTTAGAGGTACTAAATACAACTCCATGAATGAGCAAAATGGAGGTTGCATTAATGATAAAGATCTCTGGGGAAACCGCTAAAAAAAGATTGAACATGTGGGAGGATCCGAACGAATTCTGCTTTCATTTCCCCCGTATGGAGCACTGAGTTACTTACGTTACGGTCTTCAGCAGGCAGGCTGCACTCTAGGCGGCGGCTAGGAGGCAGCAGCCAGACTAAGAATTCATGTGTAATGATGGTGATTCCACACCAGGCTACAAAAATTATTTTTCTACAAAAAAAAAGGGGGGGGTCCTAAACAAAAAGGAGTCCATGACCCCTTTTTAGAGCGTATAAGGGGAGGTCGAATTCAAAACTTTTCTCTCGACCCATTACCAAAAAATGGACGTCACTTTGGAACACATGCGGATAGCCGCCCCGCGTGGCTAAAAGTAAGCCAAAAGAGCGTGAACTCCCACCGAGAGACTCGAGTCTTATAAAAGACGCCACTCTACGAGGGAAGTCCTCTGGTCGAGTCCTTGCGAGCCAAACAAAGCGAACCCCTTCCTTGGTCGAGAAGATGCAGATAAAACGCCAATAATAGCCTGATGTCAGCTTCTACGGCATAAGCTTTCAAGTGCGAGAGCCGCTAATAATAAAAATTTCATAAGCCAATTCTTTTTAATCTAGGTGAAATTTTGAACAGTCATTTCCATCTTCCGAAAGATAAATTCCGAAAAAGCCTCCGGTACTTCACTTTCTCGATCGGTTCACGAACGTGTGGAGGGCCAGCACACGGCCGGGGATTTGCTGCATTCCGCCATAACTTCGAGAATGAATGAATTTGTTTTGTCGAAAGCTGCGCCCGCGCACTCGATGCTTTTCTCCTGGAGATGAAGGCCCGTACTCCCTGTGCCGAGGAGTCCCAGGAGCGTAACGTAAGGATCTAGTTTCTTGTTTTTTTTTCTTCTCTTAAGATATTTCGAGCGTCTCACTCCACTTGCTTGCTACTCTTGTGATAGGGGTGGTAGGGCTTACCTTTGCCTCAAGACACGTTCTATTTATACCAACCTATTCTATTCTTGAGTCAACTCCCCACTCTGTGAGCGGGCGTAAGAGACCTGTGAGACCCCACAGGACATTTTTCTTTCTATACGGATGGGTATAACCACAACCGAAAGAAAAGAGTAGAAGAAAGAATACCGGGATAGGGCGTTCTTTCTATCTCTTACTATCATAAAGAAGACTAGCTTTCCATTTAGGGTTTTTACTAACTCGATTCATTTGGTAACTACTTACCTGATCCCCTCGCCAACTCCCAGCTCTCCTGAAACTGCCCTTCTACCCAGGCCTCCCGCTCTCAACACTGAGAACCCTTCCTTGTCATCTCTGAGCACTGAACACCTTCTTTACTCTCCGAAAATACGGAAACCCCCTATTCTCCCTCTTCTTCGACCAGGAATGACTAATTATCTCCTAGCTTCAAAGTCTCCCACTGAAGATCTTGCCTGGGCTAGTGCTTCCCCTAAGGGAGATGGATATGATGCCGCCGTAAAAGACCTAGTATAAAGATATGCCCCTTAAGTTGTCCTAAAATCAGGCGTGAGTCGGTCTTCACTCGCTGCTGTGCTCTCTCTTCAATTTCCGGCTAAGCAGGGTTCCTTACCCCGGGGACAGATTCTAACTCTTCGGACAATCCCTTAGAACAAGGATGATAAAGACCCTTAGAGCTGAATGCTAGTGCTTCTTCTTCGTCTGGTCCCCTTCCTCTTCTATGAGTGGCTGAGGCCAAGACATCTTCAATCTCTTCCCCAAAGGATTCCAGTCTATTCCCCCTTCTATCTGAGTCGGATCCCCCCTCACTGAACTAATTCATGTAGCGAATCCAAAAAATGATGATGTCAGCCTATTCTTGCTTTCCCGTCCCTTTATCTATTCCTTTGCATTGTCCGAGTCTTCTTTCATTCCCGCTAGTACCATTGAAGCAGGAGTCTTTTAAGCCAGGATAAAAAAAAGATGGCTGCTTTCCTATTGTTCCAGGCCAGTTCTTTTTTTGGGGCCGATGGAGTTGCTGTGCCAGTTGGAGTCTTAAAAGAAGCAAGCGCACCCTTGGAGTCTTTCTCGCTGGGAAGGTATAATAAGGCTATCTTAACCGGGGAATCCATGTGAGCGAATACGGGCCCTTGAAGCAGCAAGTCTCTTTCTTTTTCTAGGGCTACTCTAATAGGCTGCACTCCTAAAGATTCTTCCCATCCTCCGGCTTCAAGCAAGTCAAATCCAGCCAGCAAGTGATAGACAGAAAGGAAGAAAGGGTTCGTTTTATTTAGACAAGAAAGCAATGGAAAGTGCGTATATAAAGCCAGTTGCAAATGTATTTAGATTTTTTTTCCTAAATTGTGTTATCTCTTTCCTTTTGTCAGCCACTCACACCGGACTATAGAAAGAATTAGAAGGTGGTAGAGGTTACGAAGTAAAATCAACCATTCCATTCCGGACCTCGGCTTCAGAATCAGTCTCGGGTGAGATCTTATCGATCTGGGTGGAAAGACTGCAGCGGATGAAAGACCATACTAGAAAGAAATGGTACCAGGGGGCCTAGCTTTCAATCGGCTTAATAACCGGGGACTGCATTAAAGCAGTAAAGGGGACTGTTGGTGGGACAGCATGGGATGGGCCGTGACTTTCTCTGGAGGGTGCCACTTACACCCAACTCATTCAACGCGTCTCGTTGCGCTCGTTTAGCCTTTTTCGACTACCCGAGGCAGCAGGCAATGGGGAAGGCTAGCGTTATGCTTTACACATGCAAGTCGAACGATGGTATGCTCTCTAAGTGACGAGACAGGAGCTCGACGGTTCCATGTAATTCCTTTGGCAAAGGCCCTAACTACAGTTCTGAGTAACTCCTTGTCTCATTGATCCGAAGGCGGAAGTCCCACGTGTACTAAGCGCTCTCTCTCTCCGATCTTATTCCATCCCTATCAATCTCTCATTGAGAGTCCAATAGTCAGTCAGACTTATCAATCTAGTGCCTTTGCTTTCTTCCTATCGTTAGCCATCCTTCTCGGCGGTTGCTTTCCATTCTCCTTGATTGGAAGTCTATGCTCGATGAACTGCCTATCCAGTCCAGGCATCTCGTCGTAATCCCAAGCTTGCAATCCCTAAACTCCTTGAGTAGCACGATCAACTGCCTCTGCTGCTCTTCAGAAAAAGGGCTACTAATGTAGGCTGTCATTTTCTTCCCTCGGAGTTCTTTCTTTCTCGGAGTGGATCCTGCACCAGTACAGCACTAACACTAGCTATAGCAGTAACCAGTACAGAAAGTCAGTCAGTGCTATGCTATTTCAGTGTTACAGGTACAGATTGTGCTCCCTGTCATTCATCTTGGTCACACATTTGGCACTCTTTGTGCCCGAACTATCTGAATGATGTTTTTTGTACCATTCTGTTAAGTGGTACAGTTAATACCATGAAGATCGTGGTCGAATAAGGCCCATAAGCATCTTTGAATTCCGTTCCGTCACCCTCTGCTTCTTACTCTGCTGCTACTAGTAATGGCGGTGCTTCTACAGGTGCTGCTACTGATGCAGGGTATCGATCTGTATATGTGGCTGGAACAGATCACTGCCTTTGCTCCCTCTACTGCGTCTAGATCTCCTGCTCCTGGGTATGGAACTACGTAAACTCGCTTTTTCTGACTGGGACAAGGTGGGTCGAAAGCTCATGGGGAACCAAGATTCTGATAGTGTAGACCCATTGTATCGCCTGAAATCGGTAGTCTGCTGGTCCATTTGGAAAATGCAGGAGTCGGCGACTTCCAGGGAGACCTTTTGAATGAGAAAGCAATCAGGAACAAGGTAGTTAGGGACATGCGGACTAACTGCTCTGACATTCCTGTTTTTTGAAATGAATCTACGGACCTTCTGTTTCAGAAGGGGCCTCCCCTTCTCCCAGACTGGGACTGACTCGGATAGCGAACAGAACGGCCTGGAATGGGAATTCGACTTCGATGGGGTTTCCAAAGCCCGGGCAAGGCGAGGCAGGCCACCTTAATTAGCCCATCTTGAGAGGCACAATGGGGGCTTCCTGCCAGTGGGTAACCGGACTTATAAGGAGACATCACACTAGAGAGCTTCTAAATTTCCCAAAGATCCACCCTGTCTTGTGTGACAGCGTGTGCTTGTTAGATTGCTTGGGGTTCTATGTTGGGCCCACTCTTTGTCACCTTAGGAAAATGGACTCATAGGCTGTCTGGGCCCTATGATCGACTTTAAATAGGGGGGCTTTTACTCCAGCCCAATCTGTGGTTTTGTCATACAATAAGATCCAATTTGTTTGGATTCATTAGGGTTTGCCCATTACCTTGAGTGAGGCCTAACGTGTACACCTCTTGAAATGAAGATGTGATCTTATCCACCGATGGGTCTTGTCTTGTTATAAGCCCAATCCTCTCGTCTTAGGGTAGGATATCCAAAAACCTTAAATCACGGGAACTTCCCCCTTTTTTTGGTTGAAAACCTATGTTGGGCTGACTAAGCCCGCTATCCTAATAAGGTCCTCTCCTGTGGCAGCAGCTGCTGCAGCTCAAAACCCAGTTTTCAGAGAGAAAAAAGGAACCAAGCAATGCCTGCCCTGATAGCTGCCGCGATGAAGTGGGAACCAGTGTGTTCATATTCCGAGTAGGATGCGAAAGGACGTATCTCATGGAACAGAATCCGCTTCTAGAGGGTAGCGTGCACCCGACAAAAGAGGGCCTTGCCAGAAAGACTATGAATCTGAAAGGTGTGGAATCCTTTCTCTTCGCGGAAAACAAGGGCTGAACCCGTAATGTACCAACGAGGGAAAGAAAGCTTCATTAAAAGTATGTACTTCCGGTTTGGGAAGATTTAGTCTTTCGATTCATTACAAAATATCCCAAAGGGCAGGAATTCGCTTCAAAGAAAGAGGATTTTGCTCGTTACGAAGCACGAGAATTGGTCAATATATAGAGGATAGAGATCTGGTTTCCACGGTACTTTTTTGCTGGTCCATTAAAGACCAGCTCCCGGCCCTGACGGCCAGCAACCAGTGATCCATTCGGTTAACCACATGTTCTTTTTCCTCGCGAAAATGGTGCCTGTAAAGCCAAACTAAGAGCGGGAAAGGAACGAGGGCGGGCATAAGCTCACCAATTAGGATGCGTGACTGACGCATCTCTTTTGAAAATGATCTGGGCATTTCCCTTTGGTTTGGGCTGGGAGGCTAACCACTAGGGGAGGGCACCTGCTCTCCCATTTATATTCATTGTTATCTGTATCGAACTTTTCTGTTCCAAAGGCGAGAGTAATTCTTTCGATTCAGTAGAGCGAGAATCCCCATTTTAGGAGGGGGAATTCTTCTAAGAAATAAGAAAAGTAGGGCAATAGTTGCCTCTTCAAACTTACCCCATCTCAGCTTTCATTGAAAAATTCGTCAATAAACAAAAACCACCTGGTCGAGTTCGCTTCTCCCTTCCTCTCCTCTCTTTCAACTGAGAAATAAGAAAGAAGGACCGAGTCTTTCAGGTCTGCTGCTTCAGATTCATCGAGCTGGGTGCTGCTTCCTTCTCTTAGTTTTTTGTGTATTTTTCGGCGATCTCAATGTATTTCAGATTCCGCTTTCATCTGAAGATGAAGGAGGCATCATTAGCTCACTTGTCTTGGCTTGGTTTAGTCTTTCGACCATAAAAGTGTAGAACAGACTCATTTGATGTAGGGGATGATCTGATCGGGGAATGAGCTTCACAACAAAGAGTAGAGGCGAATGGTTCGAAAGTAGATGCTAGTGGTTCAAATCATAAGCCAAGCCATTCTTTCTATCTATTCTTTTTATCAGTAAAGAGGTGCCTCGGGTTCTTTTCCAAGAGAGGGTATCACGAAGCAAGTAGAGAAGGAAGGAAAGATCCCTTTAACAAGCCGCAAGCAAGCTGCATATCTTTCTTCTCTTTTCAAAGATCGGGGCTGATGGGCCCCTGCTGAGATTCACTCCTTTTTCTTTCTTTTGAAAGCTGTCGACAGTCATGTTCTTCTATTTCTTTACTGTTCCGTACTAAATTCCTTTGTTCACCAATCAACTTCAGAAGGAAGTATGCCCAATCGACTGAAGAACCATGAGACCTGAATAAGGATCCTCAACGGAGGAAGTCGTCGTAGACCAGGTCCCAACAGGAAGCAAGATGCCTGGAAAACACAACAAATTAGGCTTCTCAAAGACGAAAGGAAGTTACGCATTCAAAGAATTAGTTTGAAGCTAACCATTCTGACGATCTGATGCTCGCTGCTTTAAGACTTTACTGACCAGGTGCCGGCCCAACAGCAGACCGGAGAGGAACCAATCGTCATGCTTAACTTAACATACACGTTTTGTAGAACTTATGCCCCTGTTCTATCCCATGCCCATGAATGTCATCATACCAAAGACCATTCCATTCTTGTCCTGGTTTTTCCTCTTTCTTCTTCTTCTAATTGAAGCCTGTGTATGGAAGAAACTTTCGATCTCCTTCTTTGAGGAAACTTTTTCTGTACCTCTGCTTCCACATCACCTCTTCTGATGCCAGCAACTGATCAATCTCCTTATTCATGTTGTTGATTTCCTGCTTAGAGAAAGGATCCAAGGTACTTTGCTTCAATCGGGTTCTCTTTCTACTGTCGAGCAAGATTGCCAAGAGTCTATCTACTCCATCTAAACAATCCCACCCTACAAGCTCTGATCTTCTTTAGCTTTACCCTGAGCAGCACCTTGATTCTTTCTTTATTCCCACACTGATGTGAGAACTTCTTCGCAGCCTGAATCTTTGCACCAAACAGCCTCCAATTGGAAAGGTTTGTTGGTTTTTTCTTTTCCGTGCTAGGTTTTAAAGAAAAGGGGCAAATGGTCAGAGTAGTGGGAATCTCAATGGCTTACACTCGAACATTTTCAAATGTCCAGCCATTCTTTGGAAGCCCATACTCTAAACAGTCTGTCTCGCATATAGAGAGTAAGGGGAAGGCTGGGGATGACCATTGCTCCAGGTAAACGGGTAGCCTTCAAAGCCCAGATCAATGAGGGCACAGTCAGAAATTGCCTGTCTTGCCTCATCAACCAATTAGGAAAAAGCCTTCTTCCCTCTTTATCTGTATTCGATATTCTCTCGTTGAAATCACCTCCAAAAACAAACCCATGGTATGTCTGACTTGTTCTTAAAAAACCTTAGACAATTTCATGTGCTGCTTCTATTGATTGTATCAGGGTGGCCATAGAACCCTAATCTTCTCCCACTGTTCTTCATCAATCACTGCCTCTCCTCTATATGAGGCCTGTAGTCACTTTTTTTGGAAAATTCGAAGTTTTGGGGACCTACGCCACTTCCAAAGGAGCATTCGTATTCGTGTTGAAGCGATTCCACTTTTTCAAGCAGAAGGCGGCCCCACGGAAGCTTCATCGATTCTTAAAGGTTCGACGTACTTAGTGTACGTCTTTTCTCCAACCCAGTTTGTTCTACCAGTTCTAAATAGACTTCTTAGTTAATCGTCCACACGGGAACGAAGAGACTCCAGTGCTTTCATATCATCCGGGAGTTTCAAAGCCTTTGCCCCAGGATTTCTGCATGGTCAACAAAGGCTCGGGCAAGGATCTGGGTTGGGAAGAAGAGGCTTCCGAACAATCGGACGGGCCAACGAATAAGACGAGTTGCTCTTCCTTGAGTTGTTCGCCGAGTAGCAAACGTATGAGAATAACACAACAGGTGGTCAGCCCCACCGGTAGACCAAGTTTTATTAATCAGAGGCCTAGGGTAGGGCGATTTCTGTCTTCGAAAGAAGAAGGCCACACATAGCTCCGGGGCTTCGACGACACCCCTTCCCTTGCTAATAGATGCTAAATTGCGCATCCTTGGTCCCTTTTGAGAAAGGCCGAATCTTACAATTTCACAATTCCTGGATCTTTTTCCGTTGGTCCCCTTTTTTAATGGGGGAGCTCCTCCCCCCTTTGAATAGCTTTGTTTATCTATGCTTTTTCGTTATTTGGCCGCAGCCTACTTATACCCCGGGGGGTGATTCCATTCAGTGAATCAGATCTTAAGCTCTTTACTAGGATTGGAACAAGCAAGGATTCAATCCAGTCCCAGGCGTACCTGGGTCTACCTTATTTGCCGGATCATTAGAGGTCATTTCTATTGCTTCCCTCGAAAGAGCTCAATTGCATATACCCCGGTCATTTAGTTTTTTTTTTCACTATTTGCCTACTCTATTCGCACGGCCTCCCACTGGTTATTCAAACGACAGTCCAGTAGTATTACGACGCTTGTATGGTTTGTTACTTCTGGGACACGTGGTTGGATTTTGTTCGATCCATGGGTTTCGGGGTTTTGAAATTGAGCTGTCAGGTGAGCGTTTTAAGCCTAAGCGCACCTGAAACGTGCTCAAGTAACAAAACTAACGACACAGGAGGTCATCGTTTTGCTTTCATGACAGTTCAAAAACGAAGCTGATTGTCTTAGCTACGCGGCCACTGTTGATTGGTTGGGTTTCCTTAGTTTTTTAATAGGCGCTGTGAAGTGAGCATTGTCTGGCGTGATGAGCCATTTTCTCACTGGGGATATGTTAAGATCACAGCTACTGGTAACTCGCATTAGAGGAATATTTCACATCTGTGATATAAGGGTTTACTGTTTGCGGACGTGGCATTGAGTGATTGGGTTGTTAGGAGGTTTACTAAGGAAAGGAGGGGGTGTGACCTTGTGAGGGAATTGTTTTTGTGCGGAGAATTCTGTTGACGGGAAACATACGTGCATGCAAGGCTCTCCAAGGCGATGGGACACGTAATAGAATCAAAGGAAGGTGGAGCCAAATAGTGAAGATTTTCATTGACCTCGAATCCATTGAGATTGAAGGATTAAACGGTTGCAGAAGTTAGTTTGAGCTAGCGCATGGAAGGGAATATTTATTGAATTAGGGCCACACATGTTAGTAAACTAAACACACCTTTAATCTACCACTCCGACCTAAACTCTACCTTCCTTTCGCTTCAATACCCACAGCCACAAAATTTTACACTACAAATTAACAAAACTATCATTTTTTGCATCCCATCCTAAAAACATTTTATTCAAAATTCACCAAACAACTTGGGCCTTTATGTTGTAATGCACCATTACTATCCAACAACCCTTTCAGTTATGCTACCTTTACAGGATCAATCCAGTTGTTTTCTTTGTCGGTAATTGGCTTTCTTTTTTTTTTCTTTAAAAATAAAAAAAAAAGTATTCTGAAGCCAAATGCTCTTGGACGGGCAGTTGAATAGGGAGAGAAATCCTTCTCTTTGGTTGGGAAAGAGTAGGAAAGATAGGACCAGGACGGCTGTGATTGAGAAAAGCAGGCTGAATTCCTATTCGATTGCTCCGCACCTGTGCCTGTCTTGTATTGAGGAAATAACATTCAGTGTGGTGGGGGGCCTTACCGACTGCTACTGCCCCAACAGTTCTTCAAGCTATTTTTGTTGGGGGTAGAGTCTGACAAGGTGTAGCGACCAGGTACCCACATTGAAGAAAGATAGTCTAGTCATCAACGTCGAATCAGATGAATGAGATTTGATGATGTCCGATAATAAATAAGAGTTCAATCGGCGCCCTTTCAAGAGCTTTTTCCCTTCATAATGACAATTGAAATCGGGGCAAGTTCACCGGGAAGGCTTCGGGTAAAGGTAAAGTCGGGCAAGGAGTTCGCAAAGAGTCATAGCAGAGCCAGCGCGAAGGATCAAAGGCTGAGTAAGTGACGGGCTTTTCCCTCTCTCTCTCCCCTCCGCGATTTGACTGAAAGCCTTACGATGGGGTCCTTCAAACTATCGGAGATGCCTTGTCATCACATCCACTACTTCGTCCCTTTCTATACCGAGCCGTACCGTAACAAGCCATACCGTACGGGGGTCACGTCCTCTCTCATTTTTGAAAGGGATGATGGGCAGCTACGTGACTCTTAAAGATGCCCAAACATCCGCGTGATGTAGCTTCTACTCTGATAGCATGCGATGAGCAAACCGGTAAGAGGTACTCGAATCCGACGGCGTGATCAATCCTCTATTTTGAAAGGGTTAGAGCCCGGTGATTAGCTTTAGCTTCTAGATCAGCATCCGGTAAAAGGAGGACGGGCAGTGAGTTTAACAATCCACTCTTTCTATTCGCTCTAGCCAGGCTTTCATCCGCTTCTACTTCAACTGGGGAGGAGAGGAAAAGCAGTTTTTTCGATACGATCTCCCTGTCTCGCTGCACCGGCATAGAGGGAAACTTCTTCTGCGTTTTGTCTAGGATAACGAAAAACGGCTTTTGATCGGTCCGCGTGGCGGAATATCGTCGCAGCCCTTTGCGCGAGCATTTTAGACTTTCTCGCGCAGCAGGAAATCGAAAGCACGAGCTTCGATCAACCAATGAAGCAAGCTTTTTTGGTAGGGCCCTGGAACAGAAGAAAATGCGATTCCAGAAGTGTGAAATGTTGGCAATGCTTACCAGCCTAAGTGGCAATCTGCTCCGCGTCTCAGATGCACCGCAAACAGCCAAGATTTAATTGACACCGATCGCGAAGCGGTCACTCGTATAAGTATAATAAATGTAGGATCGCTATAATGAATAGATAAGAGAGAAAGATTACTCATGCCTTCACCACTAGCTATATCTCGATTCAAGTGTAAGTTCGAATCCCGGCAGTTCGAGACTGGTTACGGGTTTCGAATAGGCGTGATCGATAGGGTGACGGGACTGACGGGAAGGGCTAGCTCGGACTGCCTTTCAAAAGGGCTCAAACAGCGACCTCCCCCTCATGGCAGGAAAGGCTATTAGACAAGGTTTTCACACTTCTCTATTGATATATGTCTAGCGAAATGTCTTGAGATCACGAGGCTTAGTCGCGTGTTTGTGCGAAAGTCCGGAAGCTCATGATGCTGCTAAGTTGAAAGTGAGAGAGAGGCTCTTTTGGTAGAATTCGTGGATAAGCCCTAATTTCACTCAGTTTAGCCCTCCATTTCCCTGCCTAAGTCGATCGGGATGAAAGGGTGCCATCGACCATGAGGATAGGCTTTCCAGGCTCATTCATAAGGACAAGGCCGGAGACTCTTTAGAGAGAGAGGTGTGATCCGAGACTGATTAGAATTCATTTTTCTTCTAAGTTGCAGAGATTGTCTCATTTAGTAGAATTAGGTCGATGCTTTGAGCCTTCTTACTCGACCAGAAGTCTTTGATTTGCAGAGCGATATTTATAGCTTTTATTCACGTATGCCGCTAAGGGGGTTTACTTTTTCTCCAAACAATCTAAAAATATAGATCCTGCGGCTAAGATCTTTATTTCTTCTCATGAAAGGCCTGGTTGAAGTTGGTGAGCCCGTCCACTAGCCTCATCTCCATAGTCAAGTCTTTCCTTTTCTTTCTATTCTAATGAAAGGTACGGGTTCGTTAAGGGCCTCTCTTAGACTTCTTTCCTTCCATTTCTTGCTTATTTATATCGTGTTTTGAAATGAAATCCGTCTTTCTTTCAGGTTGTCTTTCTGTTCCTGGAATAATGGTATACAAGAATAGATTGCCTTTTAGGAGTGGAATTGGGTACCTGTCCCAAGGTTTTCCGCGAAAGACCTACCTTAGATCTCGACTGTGATCCCTGCCTCGAGGAGAGGGTGGGGAATGTAGTTACGGGAGTCGGAGTGCGATTAGCCCGTTCGTTAGAGCAAGGAGAGGCGGGTTGGCTCTTGTCTTGAGGTCACGGGTTGCATTGGTAGCCAGAGACAGGTGGTTACGAGTTTCATCCCTTAGTGCTTAGAGAGAGGGTGAAGAATGGAGCCCCAAGGGATGAGAAGCTCGTTGTGACCGATATTTGTCTTTGTTTTGGCTGCCTGTATCGCTAGTTAGAAAGGTCTAGTAAGGTAATGTCTGAATCCTTAGGCACTTAGAGTGATTCGAAACATTCTGAATTTCAACAGGTCGAGAATTAGCTGATTGACGAAGCCTTTTCTTGAATGATTTCACTTCCCTTTCTCGGACTACTTGAAGCGCACTTCCAACTCTCAGCTTTCCTTTGATCCCTTCCCTCACGAATCTTACAAGCTCGGATCTCGGTTTTCCTTTCTCTCGAGCTGCTTCTCCGATCCCTTATCCGTTAAGTAAGATAAGCTCTTTACCCTTCCTTTTCCCGCCCTAGGACATGAACTGCCCGCCCTGCCTTCAAAGGCGAGTTTGAAGATAGAGTAGACCTTTGCTCTATGTAACAAGAAATTGAAGATTCCATATCATCCCTGGAACTCCTCAAAGAAAGCAGGCGAAAAAGGTATGGAGGATAGGAACGAGCTCTATCTTATGGACATGGCATCGTGAGAGCAAACAGCACAGCCGCATCGAGGTCAGCCGGAGCAAAGGAGATTAGATGAGTGATTCTCGTAGCTAAATGCTAAAATCAGGATGGGATAGAAAAAGAAAGAGAAGAAGCTAGTGACGAGTCTTGCTATTGGCGGTTTTTCTTATTAAAATAAAACAGTCCCAATGCCGATTTCTACTTATAAAACGAGTACGAACTCGCGTCGGAGAAGGCCTCCGTCGTCTAAGTCGGGCTGGCATCTCTCTCTCTTTCCTCACTACAGAAAGTTAAAGGTCCATGATCCATGGTATTTGGTCCCCTCAGCCTCAGCTTTGGTCGGAAAAGCTTAGGGGTCCGATCTCTGGAAACTGGTCTAAAACCGTATTTCTTCCAGAGCCTTCACCTGGAACACATTCTTCATCTGTTGATGAACGAAGGCTTTTGGTCTCTCGTATCGTCAGCTCGTAGGTTTCCTGATCTGAAACTCCGCACTTGCCTTGGGCTTTCCTTTCCTTATGGCGAATAGACTTTTCGTAATAATCGACTAAACTAAAGTAGTTGAGCGTCTCAGTACATCCAGTCGATGAGAACCATAATCATTCGAAGTGCCCCGGGCTACCAAAAAAGGGAATCTAGATTAGGGCATGGTCGGCTGAGAGGAAGTTTCATTGCATGCTACTTTCCTCGATGAGGGACCACCTAGATCGGATTATAGAGCAGGGGACTACTCCCAGTTATCGACTTCAAGCAGGGAAAGCTAATTCAGTAGTTGATTTGGGAACGAGTCGAGCATTTGAAACAGGAGAATAAAGGCTTTTGAAAAATATCATCTATCGGTTGCAAGAACAATCTTCGTTGCAGATGAAATATTAAAAAAAAAAAAAGTTCCTTACCTTAAAAGGATGTAACTTACCAGGGGGTTACTAGCGGTCTTTAGAACCATATCTGTCTGATAATTTTCATGGAGGCATCACTTTCACTTTAGCTGCTAGGGCCATTAACCTTCCCACGTATGTTGCAAATGATTCATTGGGTAACTGACGGTCTACTCGTCAAGTAAAGCCTCCAACAATTCATTCTATAGGGCGAGTGGGCACGACATCGATGTTGTAGCAGAACTGCTTGATGAACTTGTCGGCCAACTCAGCGAATGTTGGCCACTTTCATAGCATAGCTGGTGTGTTACTGGAATAACTGCTGTATTACTTTGTATTGTCTCTTACAACACCTTATCAAGTAGTTGTTCTTTTAAGTTTTCCTTTGTGTTTGTGTTGTGACTTCTTTCTTCTCTAAAAATGGTAGAGCCACAGGTCAGTAGAGCAGGTGTATCGTTTTCATAGCAGGTTCATTGCAGGCATAGCAGTTGTATGGCTTTTCTAGCTGCTTTCTATATAATATCGTATAGGAGGAGGACGTTTTATAGCTATAGAGCAGTTATATGACTTTCATAGCGTTTAGTAGTTGTAGGGATAGGTAGCTACAAGTAGTGCTGGAAGAGAAAACTACCAAAAAGAGAAGCAGTATACGCGACGGTCTAAGCCTTACATAGTTGTCTTTGTCTCCTTGGTACCCCTCCCTCTTATTCTTCCTCTGTAATAGCTGCCTCGTTAGCGAAGAGTCTTCCAAGCCGCATTAAGTTTTAGCAGTTTTTTCGGCTAAGCAACGAGCGTAGTCACCTGCCCGGTAGCAAAGACCAGGGAAAGCACCTAAACGGAAAAAACGTCTGCTTCATAAGATCATAGGTGCTCGCATTCTCATCAATCATCTGTCGAAACATACTATGGATCGGGATAAAACCACTCGACCAGTAGGGTGCCCGCAGTCAGCAAAGGATTTCCCCAGAGGGGCCCAGGAGAAAGAAAGAGTACGTGCACAGACAGACTCGTTAACATACGACATTAGTTCAGTTCAAAGTGGAGTGAGCATCAAATTCAAATCAAAGGAGACCGGACGACGGATGACACCTTCCTTCTCTAGACCGTGTCTCTGATGAAGCAATCCGAACCGACAAGCGAAGCGTCCTTCCTTTCGTGATGACCGGACACCGAGATCCATGTTCTACCTTCCCATGCTGAATCCGCTATCGCCGTCTTTCCCTCACAAGCTGAGATGAAGGAGCTCGTATTCCCATCCTTACTCGTCCATTCAATTCAGCCTTCGCTTAGCTATTCGAATCAATCATTGAATGGGAATGGGTGTGGGAACTACTGGTTGTGCCCTTCCCCCCGTTTCTTTGGCTTCAACGTCAACCGGGGAAAGCTCAAGAGATGAGGAATCTGAGAAAGCTTCTCTTCTGCCTACCAAAGACAGAGGGTCAGGTGCTGTCTGATCTCCTTTGTTATATCTCTTCTTTTTCCTGCTGCTAGTAGGAAACAGCTCTTAGGAATCTTAGTTTGCTTCCTTTCTTCCGTCCCTTGGGACCGCTCTTTGGTACTTCAACTGTTTACCTGATTCTCGTCCCGGAACCTGGGGTCAATCAGCCCAATCCCTGGCGTCTTTTGTTTCGGTATGCCGAAAAGCTAGCAAGTCTTTTTCATTGATCTTCTGCCCGTCTATCTCTTTCTGGTTAAATGCGTCTATCAAGGGCGTGTAAAGCAGCGGTAGATCAACATAGGTGTGAACAAAGCACCATTTTCCATGAATTCGAAAATCTACAATAGCGAGAACATTCTTTTAAAAGAATGTAGCTGCAGTCGTCACTCTATTTCTTAATAAAAATAGTATTAATTATTTTTATTAAGAAATAATAGAAGGATTCAGTGCGCCCATTTCCTTGTAGAACTAGACAGAGAGAGATTCTATCTCTAAAGATGTTCCGCAAAATCCCATCTCCGTTAGACCGTTGGAATCGAGGATAGAGCTTGAGCCGTTAAACCTGCCTGCGATCGAGCTTCACTTCAAGGCAAGGCTACGTAAGCAAGGTTTTACAAAAAGCGGAGGGAAAGATCCTCTTTCTCTCTACCAGATTCATCCGTGTTAGCACCTTGTATGTAATGGAATGCTTCAACCTTGCTAGAACTACCCTTAGATCAGGAGAGAAAAGTACTAATTCAAGAACAACTCGAACAACCTAATAAATCAATGATTCTGTTAAGTATCACAGTTCGGTCTATCTGGCTAACCCAAAATACTAGCTCTATCTCAGAAAGTCAACAGCTAGCTCTAAAAGGGCTATCTCAAGCTCCAGTCCACTCACAATTGATCGGGAAGGCTTGAAATCGAACTTGCCTTGCTTGATTTGCTCCACGCTGAAGGGTTTGAAGAGAGCCTCAAACAAAGAAACTAGAGAAAAGCTGCGAATAAGACTCCCCTATTTGACCGGGAGCCCAACACCTAGGAGCATAAGCAGAAAGGAGTAAAAGGAAGAATTTTTCCATTACTAGATAGTCCAACTGCCCCGGTACTAATATGGTTATCAACCTAGGTCAAACGAAGCCTTCCGCCTATAATATAATGAGGCAGGCAACCACAATTAAACAACATCACCCCGTCTCCCCCGAGCGAAGGAGAGAGAAGAAAAGGCCATGGATTACAGACGTTATCTCATTGACAACACTTTCTATTGAGAACCGTGCTATAGCCGCCTATTCTTGATGGAAGTTTTCAGTCTTCTCTGTAGTCATTCCTGTGCTCTTCCCGAAAAAACACCCGAAAGGAGGCTTTTTTGCATGTTAGCGCCTCCCTCTAGTGCCCATTGATAAGAGTCCTAAGCTTGGGAAATCTTCCCACTTCGTTGTCTTTCTCTTTCTTTTAAGCTAAAAAGATGCAGTGCTTCAAAGATGTCTCACAAGAGACCCCTTTATCAACCTAATCAGCTTGCATCTAGGATTCAGACTAGCCCACAATCTCAAAGCCTCCTATCAGAGTCAACCCATGTCACAAACCAATCTAACTTTATGCTTACTTTGTTTAAGTTTAGAAGATCAAAATCTTATTCGTAGTAATAGAGAGAGATTTCTTTCCCGCTTTTCAGATCACTCTGAATCTATCTCATCAAAATGAATTGCACATTGGATTCTCGATGTATTCGTCTCGGTCTAAGGAAAGGGGAAAAAAAGTACTTCCACTCGATGGTTTATGGGGCACTCTCTCCCACCCCCTTGCAGGAAAAAGGATTAAGATACTACGGCTATCTCTTATCTCTGACATTTACCCGGAAAAAGGCCTCCTTAGAAGAGACCAATTCAAAGCAAAGTATGTAGCCATAGAAATGAAATTGGAAAGAGCGATTGAGAACAGCTGGCTTGACCCACACGACACTGATTGTCACTTCCTTTCCCTTCTTCAAAGAAAAAGTAAAACGAAATGCGAATAGAACTCACGAAATCTGGAACTAACCTCTTAACCGTTCGTGCTCCATTGCCATTCATTCATGAACTGGTTTGATTGACCGTAATTCCCTACTCCTAGGACAGCCTTAAACCAATCAGTAAATACAATAACAAAAAGAAAAAAGATGCAGCGGCTATAGACACTGACTTTACTGTTGATGACGCGCGGGAAAATGCTACTTTTTAGATTGATGCGTAATTGGACAGCTTTCCTTGATCGAAGTCTGTAGCAGCTCAGTAACAAAAGAAGCTTCCTTCCCAGGACAAGCGACAATCGGGACTCTTTTATCCTTCGAAGAGGTAGACGGCTCCCTCTATTTCCAACTCGACCTCAAAAAACCATAACTAACTATTATAGTTAGATCTAGTTATACAATCTCGGATTCTCCTTTCCTAGCCCAAATTGAACATTGACCTCTTTCTAGGCATGACATTCCAGTGAGCTCTTACCATAGTAGTAGTCTATTTATAATTTCCGGTATTTCTTTTTTTTCTTTCATTGTCGGGAGTAGGCTTTCTTGTCCTCCTTTATTCTAATTCTAAATAGGAATGCCCACGAATTGGCTTCGAGTCTTCGTATTAATGCCGGAATTCCCCTCACTTCCCAAATGAAATAGAACCAAAGTCAAGACAATTTAGCAGGATAATGGGGGGAACCCTATGATAGAATCTTCTAGGTATCTGCCTTTCTGTTAGAGGAGATTTTTGGAGTTTCGCTGTAAATAATCAGCTCTGGTGGTTCTTTCTTGAGCCAGCGGAGATGACACCAAAAGCTCAGTGGCTTTTGGGCTTTCTTCTGTCTCGGACCCTGACCTGTGCTGTGCCATGGAGGGTTTCCCTTTATTGGATTCTTTACCTTTACCTTTTTTAGTGAGTGGAGTTCTTTTAAGTGATTAGAGCAGAGGGAAAATCGAGATCAATCCCTGGATTCTTCCCTGCGAAGGAAAGGAGGGGTTTTTTTGGCATCAATGTCAGCGGATCGATCTGATACAGAGATTTGATTTGAGAGAAACCAAGTCTTTTGGCTTCTTTTGTGCTTAGTGTTACAGTGGTCGAGTCTGGATTTGGTAAAGTTTCTGCCCGAATGGATTTCAGCATATGGAATTAGATCAAATCAGAATTTGTGAAAACGCTATGTTTTCGTACATCCAATTATAAGGAAATATATGATACGCGCAGAGTACTGAAGGAGAAGTTGACGTCCAATTTGCAGCCCGAAGCATGCCATTCCAGTCATATCAGATCTTCTGGCGAAGTCGCAGAATCAGAGCAGAGATTCTCTCCGAACGCCCGATGGCCCTCACGGTAAGGAAGTTTACTACTTGCTTCAATCAGCAAAAGAGAGACCCTTGAGCATATTCTTCGTTATTCGTTAGAGTGACCGTTTGCGGATCCAGGAGTTCCAGTATAGTAGGCGAGTACAATGGGAATAAATAAAGTTTTTGGCTTGACTCGGAAACCGCTAGTCAACTCGTAAGCATAGCCAGGGGAGTCTCTTTCCGGAAGAGCAATCATTAATATTCGTGGAAACCCCTTTTAAATTAAAGGGCAAAAGGTCTTACGCCTTAAATCGATTACAATTTCCGGATATCTATGGCATACGTTATTCTCGGATCTCAGAGACAGATGTAGGTATACTTTGACTTTGAAAAGTCTCTGTCGCTGATCAGCTCGACTCACTTGTAGGGATAGGAGCATCAGCTCTATCATACTAGACTATGTCGCATATCCCGGTGTGAGCAAAAAGAGTACCTATCGATTTTCACTTCATTCCTGGGCATACTGGAGAACTTCCCGCTTATGAAACTATAGAAAGGGAAGAATCGCTATCAACGGGAAGAAGCGCTACCAGACATCTAAGAGGTGAAAGCGAGTAGAACGCCTTATTCAAATTAAAAGAGAGGGCTTGAGGCAAACAAAGTTTGATTCAAAAAGCAAGTTGTTGGTCTTTGATTCCTGACTGAAGAGATTCCAATCTCAAGAGCTAAAACAATGACCATGATAAAGAAGGAAGGCTAAACCACTCAACAGGGCAAAGGCAGCGTCTTTCTCCTCTATGGAAGTTCTTTGAATGCCTCTTTCTCAAAGGTCTACGCTACGAGAGGTTGAAATCTAAGAGAGAAAATATCTACTAAGCAAACATCTTTCAAAGAAGGAATTGACTACTGAAGTTGCCCTCCTAACAAACTGACCAAAACTCTAGCTATAACAAGTTGCTAAGTAAAGAGAGAGACTAAGCTGAGCTTGATTACCCCTGAAATGAGATCTTCGAAGAACCCGTCAGCGCATGCTGGCCACTATGGTATGGCAACCAGGAAGAATTTTCTTCTTGGTCCTCTTATTCTTAGACTTATTCTTATAAAGAGGAGCATCCCTTGTCTCTGCTCTTTTCAGGAAACTCGAAATATCTATTGAATTTAAAAGGTAGTCTCTTCTCGGCTAAGACGGATTTACTATTGCGACTCAGATTGGGCTAGCTGCCCTATGACCCGACGTTCGACTACTGTCTATTGTGTCTTCCTTGGTTCCAACCCTCTTTCTTTTCCAAGAAAGAAGCAAGCATTTAACAAGAAAGCATCAACCGGATTCATTAAACTTCAAAAGCATTTACCTTTCGACATATTCACTCGAGCTGAAACAATTGATTCCCCCTCGGGAATAGAGTCAGAACTGATAGCCATTTCCCTTTCCCTCGGTCTTTTTCGCCCTGAGCGGGACTCCGAAAGAATTGAAACGCTTTCCTTCACTGCCTTCTAAGCGCTACCTGGGACGTGGGAACCTATCTATTCGTGGATCGTATCTTTCCGGGGTTTCAATCCCACCCCTTGATTGATGGAGTCTGCCTTTCTTCTTCTTTCCGACTTAGTCCTGAAAAGAGGAACGTTGCTAGACTCACTTACTAATAGTTAATAACTGAGCCTTGAGCTTAAGGCTGGCACGTGGTCTTCTTCTCTTTCTTGCTTTCAGCACCTGCCCTGAGCCAGAACTATGAGTGGGGATAACTGAATGCTTTCCCGAGTATCAGCATAACTCACTAATAAGAGGCTATAGTAATGACCATGACACATATAATATAGGAAGAAAAGGAAGTATGCGTGCTAGTAGGATTCCTTTACAAAGTGGAGTATACTTCTTTGAGTCTTCAAGCTTTATCAAATACTCTACCTGGGGAGTTTCTATGTCCCGTTCTAGACTCTGGTTCAATGCTCTCCTAACAAATGGATTCATATAGGGTCCTACTGGCTCTATCTATCACAGGGAATGGAGAGCCTTGTACCTCTCTAAGGGTCTAGTAGAATGTATTGAAATGAGTCTCTGCTGGCTCCTTACTATTGAAGCTCTATCAACCTTTCTTATATCAAGTAAGTAGATGGAAGTCACTTTCTCAGTCATGGCTTCATCCATCCAATCCCTCTGTAGCATTTTCCTTAAAGTACCTTATTAGAATTAGAGCTATTAGTAAGCCCTAGAGTGTTGACAAGTTGTTCAGGTCAATAGACAGAGGCATCTACACCTTTCCAGGAACCTTGAACTAGTGCCTTTCTTTTTGTCTACTCAATTACCTCCATAGAAAGAGTACCATGGTAAAGAAGTCACGGAGATAGAGAAGTCTTATATCCCTCCATAGAGCATCCAAGGAAGCCATGAGCCTTAAATTAAATAAGAAGAGAGTTCCCAGAGAAAGTACCAGCTCTTTCTCTATTCCTAGCCTTTCTTCTACGATGTGTCTACCCTATTTGCTTATTATGAGATTGGGCTGTAGAAGCCTACTCAGTAGCTACTAGGTATGGGGCAAAAGAACTACGGGTATCTCCATATTTTAAATAAGAGCATATGATGTTGCCTCACAAACCACCTATTTCGTCGTCCTGCTGGTCTTAGAAAGAAATTAAGGACTTAGCACATGAAGAGCAAAGGAGTAGCCTCGTCTGGGATCTCACAATCTGCCTACTCTCTTCTCCAAAGCAATTTACTATCCTACCTCTTTAGGTCTTTAAAACTCCTATCTCTCACTCCAACTCGATAGACAGCTCGAAACCATCCAATATGTCCCAGGGTCCAAGAAACCCTTCATTCTCACATTTGGAGCAGTACCCTAGTGGCTTATTCTCAGTGCCTTCACTTATCCATTAGTCTTGTGAATTTTAGCTCAAGAAGTATAGCTAGATAGAAGGAGAAATGCGCTATCCAGTCGACTGAATTCCTCTTTCTCAGGAAACTCCAAACTCTCAGAAAGAACTCTAACAAGGAGAAGACTTTTCCAAGTTCCGAGAAGAAAGTCAGTGGACAGATACGTACCCGATAGGGGGAGCCCTACTTCAGAGTCAGGTCCAGAAAGGATTCGAAATCCACTCCTTTCTTAAAATAAAAGCCCTTAACCTTCCAGTATCTTCTATCTGTGAGCGAACGACTTGCGGAAAAATCCGAGTTCCTAATGCTCTCAATCTATAAATGTACTAGACTTGAATGAGCACTGACTTCTTCTTCTCGCTTTAGTCAGCCAATCCAATAAAAAGAGTGTATCCGACTTTCTCCCTAAAAAATATTAAATCTAGGGATTGATTCTAGCTTCAAGACTGTAGAAGGACTCAAGGGAGACCATTCTCTGGATCATATAGAAGTCTAAAAAGAAATAAATATAGCTCAGCGAGAATATGGTAAGCAAAGGTCCTAGGAAAGGATAGTACCCCATCCGCAACGATCCGTGAGAATCCATGGGCTAGAGGATGACTGACTTCTTTCTATCTAGATTGTTGGTGAAAGAGGAAAAGAGCAATTCAGTGAATCCGAAAGAAGGTCCCCAGAAGACAAGTATCCTAGTACTTGGTTCTCTTCCGTCTGTTCTAACACAAGAAACGAACTAAAGGAAAGTAGTAGCCTGAGTTTGTTAGAATGCAGAATAGACTCATTTTCGCGTATTAGCGCTTCTGACTGGAGTCTGTGAGGGAGCATCTAGAACTAGAATCGGGTTCACAACAGAAGCCCTGGAAACTTAAAAAAGAGGGGTCCTATGTGAATGAGAGTGTAGCTAGGTCGAGTGAGTTAGGAATGCAGAAAGATCAGCTCTTCCTAGGGCAGAGCCACTAGCGTTTTCACGGGAGAGGTTCATGGCTATGTGGAACTCATAGTTCTAGCTTCTGAGGAAATTGACTAGTCTGATTGTAGACCTTGTTGGAGCTCTTTTATTCTTTCCATTGAGTGATTCTCCCTTCACCTTCTTGTTTAGAAATCTAGCATTCAGCAAGACAAAGACTGAGCTTAGGCACGTCTCGAAGGAGAACAGAAGAAGGGATGCTTTTCATTCTTTATTTTATTATAGCCCTGTCCAAAAGGCTAACTAGAAATTGAATAAAGAAAGAGGAAGGTAGCTAGGAATTAGTGCATTGATACCGAGAAGAAATTCACTCAGCTGTGAATTCTGCCTTCCATGAAAAGCCCGTCTTTTTGGCTTCATTTGATAAGGCGAGAAAGTACTCTCTCTTATTCTTTGACTTTTTCTTATAGAGAAATTACTTGGATCAAACAAAGATTGTGTCGACAATAGAGCGGATACACGCGATTTCCCAACTTGGCAACTATGTGTACTTCTTCTCTCTAGAGAGCGCAGCTGTTAGGTGATTATGGCGTTCCTTACATGATCTATATGTTTCATCAATAAAGAAAGGCTTGGAGATTTGTTTCGTAGAAGCACCTTCTTCCTATCCATGTCTCTATCTTTATTCGCAGAGACGGCCCGCTGTCACAGCTTTTGTCAGCCTCAGCTCGAGCCCTCGCCTGTTCAACGCTAGTAACGTGGTCTTGGAGTACTTTATAAGCCTGCTGAGCCTCATTAATCTTCGTCTGAAGTGCTTCCTGAAACAAGCACGAGGGAACGGTCAGAAGATAACTCGTATCGGGATAGGAGACACACCGTATGAGCTTTTGTAGGAGCAAGCAGACCGAGTTTCTAGGATAGGAGTCCTTATTTATTGACCTTGAAGTTCCGGCATACAAGTAAGCACGAACATGAATAAAAGCAGGCAATGGAATTGTATCACAATCGTAATATGTTGAATAGGCATAATAGAGCCCGACTGCCAGTTAAGTTATTGGAATAGGCCCCCTGTCTTGTTTGTCTTAGCCACCTTATTTTGAAGGAGCAAGCCTGCTTCGGTATTCGGTAGTGGTAGTAACTTCAAAGGAATTGGTAGTATATCTTGAATAGATAAGCATTCATAATGTATGAACTCAACCCATGTTCAAGAGCTTGAAGAATGAAGTGAAAAGCTTGACTTTAGAGTTCGATCGGTTTTCGCCCTTCTCTTTCGCTTACTGGTTCATACCAGATAAGGTAAGAGTTCGGTTCCTATTGAGTCAGTTCTGGGACTAAGAGAAAGGGGATATCGATAAAGATGAGTATGCCTCGAAAGGAAGAAAGAATTTTTTTAATATAGGGAAGCAATTATAGAATATTTAGTTTCTGATTTATCTTCTGATGCTTTGCTTAATAACCGCTCGTCGAGCAGCTTCTCCTTTTCCTTTTCTTCCACCGGACGATGTAAACTCAGATTATTCATTCATTGTAGCAGCTTGCTTGTTTTGTTCCACGCTGACACAAGGGTTTGAAGAGGGGAGTGCTTGCTTAAAGTTTTTGTCTTTTGCTTACCCTCTTGGAAAATTCATCCTTAAGTCAAGAGTCTGAACTTCGTCAACCGTAACGTAATTGGCTAAGCAAAGGGTCTACTAGCAGGAGAGGATGCATTTACCAACGGGAGTTCTCCTTTCAGTCGAGCTCAATTATATCGACCCTGGCGAAGTGGAGTTTCTTGTAGTTGAATCGAAAAATGTTATTAGGGGTAAAGAGACTCGACGTAAGGAAGAGGGGAGAGTCTAGATGTCTAGCTTGACTGACTGACCGGCCTGGCTCTTTGGCATCTTCTTTCGCAAAGAATACGTAGCTCTCCGCTAAAGCCCTTGACTCGCTTTTAGTTGAATCCTCTATTTGATTAGCAGTTTCATTGCGCTAAGGCTGGTACGCGTAGTAAACAAAGCCTCTACCTACCCCGGAATTAAAATAGCTTTTTTTTTTCTTCTATTCGAAAAGGTCAGAAAAGTTGAGATTGAACCTTGGCGAAACATAGCAACAGGGGGCAAGCCAGGTATCCTAGTAGGCAGGGGATTCAAAACAAAAGAGATAGATCCAGACCAAGAAAAGAAAGTGTAGTCTTGGAATGGGACTAGGTTTAGGTTAGGAATTCTTTTTCCAACTCGTCCCAGAATGGGCGTTATGGCAAAGAACAAGAAGAAAACAATCTGTTACTAGGGACATAGCTATCAGATCTACTACTAGTGCTTTAGCCATAGCCTTCCTTCCTTTACCAAAGCTATCTTCTCTACTTGCTACAATGCCGCTTAGTGATGATGCTGAAGCTTACTAAGCTAATAAGATACGGAAGTTTCTCACCTTTAAAAAAGAGATTCCATAGGACTTAACTTATACGATACGATATGCCCTGGGGTAGGCATCAGAAGGAAGACGTTCTATATGCCTAAGAAGCGAACACTACCTATATATCTAGCTACTTCCAGTTGACTTCCTTAACTCGCCTCTGGGTGCTATAAGGTCTCTTCCTGCCTAGCGTTCACCAGTAGAAAAAGTCAGAGAAGGACTTCACTGCTTGCTACACACTAGAATGCAGAATGGGCTATCCTTTCAAAAAAGTTTGATGCTATAGAAATTCATTTTCTTTGAACGTAGATAAGAGATCTTAAAAGCCAAAGAGATGATAGGAGTAGCTCGCTAAAGCCCTTCGCCCCGGAAAGAAAGTTTCTTTGTGACTCTACCTGGGGAAGCAAGAAAGCATTCCTGCGAAGCTAAGCAGGAAGAAAGGGTTGGGAATAGAATAGTGCCGTAGGGGTGAACACCCAGCAAGCGTAGTCGATAGGCAAGAGCTAGCCTTAAAATGAATATGATTATGCCTATCCTTCTGGGGGAGTCAGAAGATCCGCAGTTAGACGCGGAAGCAGCAGCGATCGGGGAGGCAGGTGGCCGACTAGGTCAGAGTTGTGAAGGTGGTGGCAAACGACGTATTTTCGCCATAGGCGGCTTTGGTCAGAGGCTATTGCCTGAGTGGGAAAGGGTTATAGTGAAGACTTGCACGCCATCTCGTGTAGTGAATACCGTACATCTCATCCAGTCTCAGAAAAAAACTGAACCTGCTATTTGGCTCCAACGGGTGCATGTATCAAGGTAAATTACTATTCTAAGACTGTAGACTCTCTATCTATCTCTTAGTGTCCCTCTTCTTTTCCTCAGCCTGTGGGGAAAAGCCCGAGGTGCACTGATTTTCGCCCTCATTTTATGAGATGGGGTTGGTCAAACTTTCCCTTCCTTGCTTCATCCTTCCCGTAATATTACTTTCTATCCGCTTCTAGCCTAACTAAGGCAATTCAGTTCACTTCTGGAGCGTCGAAAGCACAGTTGAATGTGTCTTTCTTTCTTCGGAATGAATGAGAGTAATAGTAGTCAGGGAAAGAGAGTCTTTTCAAGGCAACTAGTGCTCTTTCTTTGACCCCTAACGCTAGGGCCACTTCCTGGCGTTCGTGCCCCATACTCATGGGTTACTTCATTCACTTCATAGAGGGCAACAAAGGTAGATTTAGAAAAGATAGACTTTCGCTTATATAGGACTTTCGATCATTAATACGAGTAGGAGGAAAGGGCAAGCAAGCAGCAACGGGAGCTCCTTCTAACAGAGTGAATCGTAGCGTTTATATCTGGGATTAAGCTCTGCAGCCAGCCTATGCCTTTCAGGCAGTTTATTGCCCTTGTAGCTATAATAACTCACTTCCTTTCCCTCTACAACCTTGCTGGGATTGCTTGATTGGGTTAGCATTCATAGCTGTTAGCACGAGATGCAGTTCAGTTAAATAGATAACTCCTAGCTCTTAGGATTGAAGCTTATCTTCTCAGAACTCAAACTTTGAAAAGGTTCCTAGTAAACTTAACGTTAAAGAAAGCTTAGCTTATTCTCCCACTCTGGTTTTAACCGATGCATTAGCTTTTCTTTTACAAGATGTCCTGGACGCCCCTTTCTTCAAACTTCAAAAAAGGAGATGCATGTAATTACGGATATCATAGCTTTAGGTGCTCCTACTTTAGACGTACATGGACGATACACTCGATACAGCCAGCGTATAGGGATAGGGAGAGGTAAAAAGGCATAGCATAGCTTTCAGGGAAACTCCTTAACACAGGAGTATTGGAAATGGAAATACAGATCAAATACCTTCTGAGGCGGTGTTCCCTACATACAGTACGGAGGGGAAGCGGGAAGAGAAGAAGGGCTAATTAGAATATGCAACAGCGCTTAGCCCCTCCACTCAACTCAGCCATACAAGCCTTTCTAGTTATCCTATACGTTATGTGCTTAGTTACACGGTTACACGACTTCGACTCTGGGCGTCCCCCTTAACCAACTATCCTTCTTTCCACGGACAGGCAGGTTAAGCTGACTAGCTGCCATCGCTTTCAGATTCAAGGAAATTTTCCAGACCTTTAGGTTCTGATTCGACTGATCGCCCTACTTCTTTAGCTTTAGGAGCTAGACCAGCGAGAGATTCTTTCTATTACAAGAGTTTACTTCGAGAGAAACAGACCGGGCATCCATCCATTCTTCTATGTCTTCTATGTTATAAGCCTCTGGCTCTAGCTACTCTCGATACCTCTTACTTCAGAATAGTCACGCTTCCCAGTCTCTCCTTGCAGCGAGTTAGAAGGTTGTCTAAGCGATTAAGGAATTTTGTAATCAATATCCGCTATCTTCATCTGGTCTTTCCGGAAGCCTGCCCATCGAGCTGAGGAGAAAGGAAAGAAGAGCTTGTTGTTCCTTCCCGCGTTGGAATGCAACCCTAGTTGAAAGTGATGATGTTGATCTCCTTTTCCGAGAATGAGAATGTTAGGCTAATCTGAATAGGGGGTTGGGAATCCCACCTTTGAAAGAGTTGGTGTCTCGTCCGGGGCATGCTAATAGTTGTGTGGGGATATATTCCTAAGCCAAGCTATACCTGCAAGCCAGTTTTTGTCTTGTTCTGAGGGAAAAGACTTCATAATAGGCCAGCCAGGACTAGTGTGATCCTAACCGGTCTTCTTCTTACTTACACTATTTCTTTTACCGGGATTGATGTCCGAGGAAGGATTGGAAGAGTGAGGGTTTAGGCTTTCCAGGAAGAGATGAGACCAAATCCTTCTCACTGGAGAGATGCGAAGAAGGAACTGTTTTCAGGACAAAGACTCGAAGGGCTTGGTTGTGAGGAAGTGAATAAATTAGGGTACGGTCCGACGTAAGCCACAGTTTGATCGACAAGCTCAGTTTACAATGAAAATCAATGCAAGAAGAAGAAGGACGACAACGGAATGGGAGGTTCATCGGAACTGTTATAGTTCGATCGCAAATAGCGTTTAGCTTGAGTGCGCGATCATGACAAGGACTTGAGGTTATTTTTCCGAAGGAGCTGAGAAAGGAAGCATCATTGGCTAAACCCACGAGCCAGAGACGGAATTCCCAAGTCGAATGGGAACCATTTCTGTACCGGTTCCACCGAATGCTCCTCTTTTCTACTACGGTAAACTTCACTCTAAGCCAATCCAGTTCTCTGACTAAAGGTTCACTGGAACCTACCAAGCCAAGCATTTGCCCGCTTGACGGTCGGAGCGCTCTTTTATGATATGAAGAAGAAGCGCGTATATCTTTTATCTATGCTTGGCTGGTGGAATAGATCATTGCATTTTTTAGATAAAAGCTGGCGATGACTTGTCAACTCAATCGAGATCGATCGCTTTCAAGTGTTTTTTGTTTCCCTCCCGAAAGAAAATTGGAAAGAAGAAAGAAGGCGCAACACTTTCAGTGCCTTTTCGCTAGTAAGATCCATACAAAAACAAGTGCGTCTCACTGTCACGGGAATAGACAGAGAGCGATTGGAAGCCTTATGCTCCGCCCGCGGTGCTAAACTCTAAACTAAAGTTCCGCGAGAATAGAGTTTGTTCTATGGTCCGAAGAACGCTCAGAATCCGGATGAGTTGACTCAGGCACAGATCCATTTTCCCTCTGCCTCGGCGTCACTCCAATAGCCGATGTCATCATTAGGGCAAACGATTTCTCTTTATTGCCTATCTCTCTAGAAAGGAGGAGTAATAGAAGGTTAGGTGTTCATTGGGTATGATATCTAGTGCCGATCCGGGATACTCCGAAGGGCGACTAGGTCAGTCCATTGAGGGAGGCGGAAAAGGCCTTATATTCGCCATCGGGAACTAGATCGGTCTTTGGCTTTTACGGCCACCAATGGGCAGCAGCTGTGTTAAAGAGCCGTGGATGGTACCTTTAATCAACTTGCTCCCCTTGACCTTGGGAGCATGGATTCTTTCTCGTAAAAATCAGCAACAGACCGTTGGCCGCTGCAAGTTATGTCTAAGATGATGACAACCGTGTTCGGAGAGAGGCTTGGCTATTGTTGGGCATTAACCATCAATGGCACTATGTTCGATGTACCCTTTGTAAAGTAAAAAAGGGTCCACTGTATGTTTTATAACAGGCCACAGGCCAACCTCTCGGATATATGTCGTCTTGGGCCAGTATTCGCACTATCTCACCATTTTCTGGTGTGGTTAGCTGCGGACGAGGTATACCTCGAGAGAAAGTGTACAAACTATGCTCTCTTGGGTGATGATATTGTTATCGCCGACAAGAAGGAAGCAGAATGCTATTTTGATATGCTGCTGGGTTAGTTAGGGGTCAAGATTTGGGCAACGGGACCATTGAATTTTCAAAACGCTTTTTCCATAGTTCACTTGATCCTTCCCCTATTTCACTTAAAATGGTAAGGGGACCTACCCAATACAATAGGAACTATGGCAGTGATGAATAAGTACGGAAACCGCTCTTTAAGAGTGAGTCTACGTTTGCGCGGGGCCAGGTACCACACATATGTGGTGAAACCCGACTTGCCTTTTCATCTAAATCGTCATAGACACTTTCTAATATTGTTCTGCCCTTCGGGGATCACCCCTCTTCCTTTCTAATCAGTGATGAGAGTGTCTCTGCACACAATAAAAACAAATAGTGGGGAGAGGCTTGACGGAGACTTCTGTTAGGACAAAATTCTTCTTTAGTGAAGATAGGACTTCGTTCAGTTTGCTGGACCATTCCATTCTATCGAACCTGTTTCCCGGTCACCTGTTGTGTTGGGATGATCTCTTTTCATTCTTGATAGCTCTGCCATCTTCTACGTCCCTACCGAGATGGATTCTCTTCTAGGAGGGAATGAAGGTTTGGCATTGGGGTAGCCATCTATTTGAAGACTCCTCTCTTTTGAGATAGTCTATGATCGATCAAACGAGACATGTCATGAGCTTGAATTCCATCGAACCTTCCTTTACCTTCTTTATAGAAAGTAATTTATTCTAGCTTGAACCCGCTTCACTCTCCCTTTCGAGACAACACTAACAAAGGCAAGAAAGAGAGAGTCAAGAAGAACAGACAGATAGACATGTAAGGAAGGTCAGAGAGTGGGAAAGAGCTACTCCTTGCTTATTGTTATAGCGCGCCCCCTACCTAACTAACTGGCGAGTAGTTTACCTTAACGTATGTAATAGCAACGTCAAAGGACGAGAAGATGTGTGTAGTACCCGTACTGGAATGGAAGCTCTTGGATAGAAGAGAAGGGAACAGAAGATACCAACGAAGAAGTTGGGAGGTCGGAGTAAGAGCATCACAGAAAGAAGAGTAGCTGAACCAAAGCGTAAAAGCTAGCTGGCAAAGAACCTAGCGCAATGAAAGATGTTTATTTTAATGAATCGAGATTTTCTTAGTGTGAAGTCAGCTGTACTACTATAATATAAAAATGCATATTTTTTGTTTGACCGGCAAAGCATTGAACGAACACAGGGACTGCCCCTACTAGATCGAAGTCACGCATGGTCAGTTTCATCTTGCCACATCGTAGCAGCCTCTCCATACAAGTCACAAGCGGACCAAAGCAATAGCAATAGGAAGAAGGATTCATCCCAGAAGGAGACCTTACCTGCCTGCCTGCCTCTCTTTGTCCAATTAGTGTATCAACGTATAAGAAGATTCCATGATAAGAGAGATGAGGTAGCCGACCCGACAATATGACACATAAGTCAGAAGGATCAGTTCCAGCGGTCGGTGGAAAAGGAATAAATAGTAAAGCTTGTTTGGATATAAGGAAGCACTCATTCTCTCCCGATGAGAATAAGCCTCTCTTTCCATAGAGTTCTTCTTTTTCCTCGCCGACCGAATGATCAAGTATTCGGAGAATCGGTTGTTAGGGCGTTTACCTTCGGATTGGAACAGGGGCTGGAAAGGCTACGTTTATGGCCATTCCAATGGACGACTTCCAGATGATCCTTGGAATGGAATTTTGACGAACGGCCTTGCACCGCTACCTTTTATGGACATGGACTCGATTGCTATCTTAGCTGCTTTCCTCGTTATGAGACGATAGGCTGAGTTAAGACGTGTCGAATCTTTTAGTAAGTCGTCAAAGAGGGTCGACGAAGCGAAGTTGACGGGCCGATAGGACAACCATTGTGCGTAGTTAAGTGAGCGAACTGCGCTTTCACGAACCGAGCTTTTCCGAGTCGACTAAGTCAATTCAGTGCTGTTGAAAGCGTAGCACACTTAACTTAGGCACCCAACTTCTATATGTCAATCAAGTTCCTGCATGTGAGCATGGGTGGTAAAGGAAGAAAGCGTGAGCTTGACTTTTTATTGACTTTTGTTAGCAGGGGAAGCAGCGGCGCATCCCGCCCGTCCTTAAAGCATCGCATCTGTTCAGTCATGTAAGCTAAGGTTTTTTTCTATCTGCTGATAGAGCACCTTGTTTCTTATTCTTTCTTTCGAGCTCAAGCCTACGCCCTCTTTCCTTCTCTGTCCCTTAGGCTCTCTGTCCTGCTCCCCTGAAAAGGGCGAAGCGGAAATTTCATAAGAGAAGAAAGCTGGTAGCGTAGATTCAGGCTACCCGAGTAGCTACGATTCCGTCCCTCCCAGTTCACAGGTGTAGTTGCGCGTACTTAAATTAATCCACTTTTTTCGAGATTTGGTTGGTGTTCAGTGTACCGCACCGTGGGTACAATAGAAGTCTCAGGATCCAAAGAAAAGAAAGAAGAGAAAAAGCGCTAAGATCAAAACCTACATGCTTAACACATGCGTGCGAGTCGTATGAAAGAGAAAGACAAGACCCCTACCGGACCGGAGGCTTCCCGCCCGGATTATGTCCAAGAAGAAGACCACTACGCACGAAGGACCAAGGTGGATTCAGGAGGATAAGGGTAAGAAGCGGGGTAGAGTAATGGTTAACTTCTCGGGCTCATAATCTGAAGACTGCAGGTTCGAATCCTGCCCCCGCCTAAGAACGTCGAGATGCTGTATTAACGAGTATCTCTCTTTTGAGCTAACTAAAGCGCTAAAGCAAGTAACTGCAAGAAAAGTCCTAGTCGATTGACCGACAGGAAAGTCATTCTATTCTGAGCACGTCTTCGCCGACCTACTTAAAGAACGAGCATATTCCTTCCCATCCACCATCTCCTTCTGGGTTACTCCGATGCACACGCTTAGCTACAACTTCTGGCTTACAAAAGCGGCCCCAGACTACTTCTCAAGTCTGATTGAAACTCAACTTGATGGGCAGAATCTTGAGCCAGAGGTCATACTGATCCTGTCCTTTCAATAGTGAACACGCACACAACAGAATCGCATCGAGAAAGACAAGGATGGGAATATGGTTGACCCAGAATTGACATAAGAAAGACGGCCCAACTTCATCACCAAAGAAAGGGGGAGCTTTGCCCATTCTAATTATCAAGATCCGGCTACCCAAGTAAGAAAGATTTCTAATAACAAACAAAGCGAGGAGAGCGATCTACAAGAGTAAGCGAATGGTTAATTCACTCAAGTCTTTCTTGGAAGTGGAAGAAAACAAAAAGATGCTATGCTGTCTAGCAAAGAACGCATGGATAAGTGGGCGAGCAAGCGAAGCCCCAGGTTCGGAAAGAATAGAAAGAATAGTAGATACCAGAATGATTCTTGAGCAGCGCGGGGAGAAGTGAAGAAAAGGCAAATCCTTGAGAAGGAAGAGTGCTATCCTAGTAAAGAAGATAAGTTCTCGAGATATCTATAGTGAACCGAATGTTGCTTAGGGCGGGTGACCATCTTATGATTGAAAATAAGCACCGAAAGTAAGAGAAGTGAGGCGTTCGGAACCTACTCTAGTAGAGGAACCAACCCCCCAGAAAACCTGACCAAAAAATAGCTACGTTCCCGTAACTAACGTTACTTCGGAGTATGTGGCTGATCCGCTGAGAAAAGACGGGAAGGCAAACAGAAAGTACTACTTTCTTAAGTTAAGATGAATCTATTGAAGAGTCAAGGTTTCCAATGAGCACGGATGAGGCGAAGCATCGATCCCTAACAAGCGAGGTAAGCGCCCGGATACAAAGGAATCTTAGTCTATGTCTTGGTCACCCAGAAAAGTCTTTAGAGATAGTTGAGGGACCTCTACTTTACGTACCCCTTTAGTCTTAAGAGAAAGTAAAGTAATACACTCAGTCTCACCGTTGGAGGATTTAGGGCGTTAGCCCGAAACCCATAGAGAGTCAAAAGGCTGTAGCACTGCAGGAAGACCAAGGTCTCGATCGACAGATCTAGTGGTCAGTCACCCTCAATATTGGATTCTACGGCCAATGCTGCTAAATTCAAATCACATTAATAAGAGAAATGGATTAAGCCAGTCTTCCATGGTTTGATGGAAGAGCTAAACCTGAACTGAACCTCGGGAAGGAGAATTCGTCTTCCAGCCAATCACGCAGGAATCTACTTTATAATTGATTTCACGCGTCGACATGCTTCTACCTTTCATTTCTTTTCCTCGACTAAAATTAAAAAAAATAGATCCAATAAGAAAAAAGTATTTCATTTTATCAGGAGGAGAAATTCCAGCATGAAAGAGACCTGAAAAAATGGAAAAAAAAAGAAAGAAGGAAGTATATTTACAAGGCTCTAAGAGAGAAGAGCCATGAAAGAAGAGACCCGAACAGAGACTCGGTTTATACTCGCGCATCGAAGAGCATCGTTAATTTTGTAAGAGAATAGTTACGGCTTATCTAGCCTGTCCACGAATGAATCATTTGCGAAGAGACTAGCTCCTACACTTTCTTTCTTTTGTCGAGATTGGTTTGGTGTTCTTCGAACATTTCTAACCCTATAAGCTATTGGTGACCAAGTAAGCTCAAGAAGCGAAGCTGGTCTTCCTGCCATCAGGGCATCAATCTCATGCTCATGCATGTGCGCTTTTAGTTCTGTCAACCCTTCGCTAGTAGAACTATCAGATAGAATGGCTAGTCGGTAAATAAGCCTTCCCGGGTTATCTCGTACCTATCTTTCAACCTAGTCAACTAGTCAATCTCTCTACGATTACAAAGAAAAACAACTCGAAAAGAATCTCCAGGTATACAAAAAGTAGTACGAGAGCTTTACACTTTTACACAAGGAAGGAGAACTCTTAGATCCGGATCCCTGTCCACGACTCTATTCTCTTCCCTTTCCTTTCTGGTCTCTTCTATCAATAATGGGAGTGAATACCTGTCCGATCTTTCCTTTTATTCGTAGATCGGGGATTGGGGGATAGTCAATAGATTAGTGCAAACGAACTCTCCTTGCCGCTTCCTTCTTTCTCGTGGGTTCAAGCTTCGAGTACTTTCTATTCTAATCTTATAATCCCTGAATCGCAGTTTTGTTATCACAATCTCTCTCTTACTATAAGATAAACAAACTCTTTCTTGCTTTCAGCACCTGCCCTGAGCCGGAGGGTACTCTTTCAGGGAATAGAATGAGACTGACTTACCATTTCTCTAGTCACTCTCGCAGCTTCAGGGGAAGAGGGGCGTAGCGAATATCTGGTTCGAAAGCTAGTTCCGATTTAAGCTGTGAGCCAGAGCTGCTAATGGATCACTGAACTCTCTTCTAGGCTGAGGCCTCTTTCTAATACCCAACCCACCAAGAGCGGAAAAGAGACCGGTGGGAAGAGCAAAAGCGATGCCATCGATTTTTCCTCGAATCACTTCTTCTTCCTTTCAATTTGAAAAGAGCATCTTCCCGGAGCGATAGATAACTCTTAGAATAAGGAAATGGGCCTTTTTCGCCTGCTTCCAAAAAATAACCTATTCGTCAAGATCGCCGCGCTTACGCCTTTTCCTATTGCCCCAGGCACCAATACTGCGCCGCTTCCTTTTATTCTGCATCGGCGCCCAAGCACTGGACCAAGGGCTTTCGAAATGAACTACTTGGCTCGGTTTCCTTCCCCCGCTTAATCGAAATCTCCTTCACTCACAACAGAAGGCCAAAGCAATCCCAACAAAGAAAGATGCAGAGTGCTGTCATACCCCTTCCCTTGGGGACCTTGGGTGACTGAATACCCTTTCGTCACTTAACTACCCTTCGAGCTAAGAACAGGAAGAAAGCAGCCTTTCTCCTCTTTATACGATACGACAGCACCAAAGTCAACTGATAAAAGAACAGCAGATTTGTCTCAAAGAGCAGCGGACGAAATGCGCTTTCTTTGTCCTTCCTTCAACCTCAACCCCGAGAAAAGAGCTCTTTCTCGGCATCTCTCTAGAGGAATCGGAATAAGAGCTTCTTCTTCCTACCCCTTCCCTTGGTCACTGAATCCTAATCTGACTCCCTGAGGTCACTTGGTCTGGGATCGACAATGGCCTTAGTTATTTATATTTAACCTGCTACGTCATCGCCTTGGTGTGTGGGCTACACAGAGGCTCCTGACCTTTGAAAGGCTCTTCCCTTAGTCTCACTTTGTTCAACTAAGCACTTCGTGCCTTAACCTTCGAAAACGAAAGAGCTCGCACTCAATCAATCGAAGGCGGAAAGCACTCTTCCGGGCAATCGGAAACAGTCATTCTCTTTTCTTTATTCATGGCCTTGTTATCTCCAAAAGTCGATAGGCAGCAACCTAAAGAAGGAAGAGAAGAGGATGAAGAACAAGCAAAAACCACTCTTTCAGAGCCTGATGTGACTCGGACCTCTGTTACCATTGGTCCTACATTGCCACGGACGTTTTAACCAAGAAATATCATAAGAAAAGTGCGATTGAGATGAACGGTATGCGAGTTTCATTCTTTCTTTTGTACTTCTCTTTCTTTATCGAGATTCAGTTGGTCTTCAGTTCGGTACAAGATCGAAAATCATGCATTCCATTCTATCGGCAGGGGCATCAATGAATCTACCAACTCGAAATTGCATAAGAATGCAGATTTTATAGCTAAAAGACTGAAAACGAGATCTCTTTCCTCTAAAATGACCTGTAATGCAAATAAAAGCATTGAATCGACCGAAAGAAGTGCCCCTTCCTTTACTTTAGTGTCTTTTTTGGGACCTAGATGGCTGGTGGATCAACGGTGAGCCGTTCAACCAGGGATCTATCCATAGTTTTGTGTCCGTTCCGATGAAGTAAGAGATCCCCTCAAGGACTATCGATAGAGCAGAAGGCTTACTAAGGAAGGCAAAGCACAGATCCCTTACCTGTTTATCTACTACCAAAAGCAGGAGCAGTTGCAGGTATCGAGTGTTGTGAGGGCTTTCATTTGCGCGTTAAGGGCAGTTTCTGTTATAGCACTAGGAATCGGTGCCCTTAGTCTAAGCTAAAAAAAGAGATGGTCAAGAATTTTAAATTTCGTATATAGAGAAAAAATGCCCCAAACGTCCCATGCTGTTAGTTGGTAAACAACCAACCAACTTTTTCTCTATAGTTCTTCACTACTCACTAAGTAAGGGGGTCTCTTTCTTTCTCTGGGGGGAATCATTTTTTCTCAATCAAGCCTCAATTCTTTTTTCAAATGCAGCGACTAGAAAGATGTTATTTGCTGCTATTCTATCTATTTGTACATTAAGTTCGAAGAAGATCTTAATCTATAATGAAGAAATCATAGTAGCTCCTTCTTCTCTAGGCTTTATTCGGAAGAGTTTAGGTAAGACTTGCAAAGAAAGGCTCGACAGGAGAGGCTATTCAGGAAGAACCGCAGCCCCTTTCTGGGCTTAGTAAGGCGCATCTGTTTTCTTGCTCCCTTGTTACGTTACGCATTAAGGACTCTATTACTATTTACGCTCAGAAAAAGCTTATTCATCTGCACCTTCTCTGGAACCGGGTATTCATTCCTAAATCCATAATCCATTTACCTCGACCAGGATCAACTCCTTCTATGCCCCACGCAAAAAGCTAAAAGTAAAGCAGTCATCAAGCCAGAGCTAGTTTAACAACTACCGATTCGCACCCGCCGGTCAAAGAATTCCCTTTCGAGAACACCGAGACGCTCCCTTTTAAGGTAAGGTAAGGGGAGATCTTCTTTGGGACTAAAGAGCTCTAACAGAAGAGCGGCAACAGCTTATCCAAAAAGACCTGTTCTCTTATCGTATCGCTTTGAACATTCTCCTTTCTCGGCCCAATCAAGGGTTCTAGAGACAATTCCTTATTCAGGAACCCCTATTCTTGCAAAGACCGCTATGCACCTTGTTTACGATGCGCTTATTTGCATAACCTAACTCTCCTGGGGGCGAGGCAAGCAATAGAAAGGGCGTGGAAATTAGCCCTCGTAAGGCCTCTTACTTAAAGGCAGAACCAAAGAGAGTAGTGAGAGGAGTTCAAACCCGACTCAAGGCCTAGTAGATCTCTTCCTGCTACCTTACTGACTTCCCTGGGGGATAAGAAAAAGCTGTTACAGAATCAGCAGCTACCCATCTGTTGGAGGAAGGACTACTGGTAGTGGTTCGGCAGCTCAACTCTTATTAGTAGCGGCCCATGTAGATTGGGGGAAGAAGACTAGCTCTGGCTTTCAAGCGTGAACCAGGTCTGGGAATCGGCAAGAGGTCTTGGATTAGGCATTAGCGGTCAAAGCATTGATTCTAAGCCAGCCCAGATACGAGTGAGCGAAGCAAGCCTACGCCTACGAGTTTCCATTGACGAAGCGAGAGTAGATGCGACAGAAGGAAGTTATGCCACCAATCCCTAATCGACAGACTCCAATTCTCATACGAAATCCGAAAGGGAGGGGCACAGAAGTACACCTACGCACTGGTACGTAATAAAAATAAATAAAGCAAAGATGCGGCCTAAGCGGAGTGAGTCTTAATCAAATGAAATGGACAAAGCAGAAAGGATTCTCTCCAAAAGCATAAAGCAAGCAGAAGGAAGATCTTCGGATAAGCATGAAATGCCAAATCGGCGGCAGGAAAAGAAGAAATGTTTTGATCTTCTTGCCGACGTTCTAAGTTTCGTGTGCCGCTAAATTAAGCCTCTCTTTGGTTTTGTTTAGGCTTCTGCCTTTCCTTTTCTCTAGCCTTTTGGCTTCCTACTTTTAGCCATTTTCTTTTGCTTTCAACACCATACCCGTTCTCTACGCACTAACTAGGGTTTGCTTAACCGTCTGCTCTCCTTTCGTTTGGCCACTTAGGATCGTTCCCTTTGTTCAGCGAATAAGACTGATTACGAATTTTTCAAATGAAAAGAAGGGCGCCGGTACAGGTGTCCCTTTCTTTTACTCTTAGAAAAGCACTAATTTAGTTACTTACGGAATTTTAAATCTCTCTATCGTCCAAGATCCTAAGGTTTGCATGTCTTAGGCTAGGCCGGTATGGTATCTCGCCTCTAGCCTCTCTATATAGAATTCTCGATCGAAATCTCATATGAAAAAGAAGCTCTCTTTTACCTCTGCTTTGATTCACGATTTCACTTAAAGCAGACTAGAATCTTCTTTGAACAAGCGAAAGAAGTCATATACACCTTACCACTAAACTAGATTTGTTTGGTTAAGGTACACACCACTTCCAATTGAAAAAGAAGTTCCCTTCTTAAACTTGTAGGAAATAACGTATGTAAGTCCAGCACTCTCTTCATTCTATCTGTTAGTCTAGTTGGTAGCAATCTAAGGATTTTCAGCTCTTCAAAGGTAGGTTAATCAGTCTATCCCCATTCCCGTATCGGCTAAGGCTTCCCTTTCTTCCTTGCGTCGATTAGGGTCCCTGCCCTCCATTCTCTCTCAGCTTCCTCTGCTTGCTTTCATGTAGTTTCTTTTTTCGTAGGTAAATTCGTTTCTTCCGGCTAGACTTTCTTCTTTACTTTTCTCTATTCGTTGAGGTACTTTTCACTCTTTTTAGGATGAAAGAAGTCCTTCTTTCCAGTCCGCTAGCAGTCCATACCTAACAGTCTTCGAAGCCGTATCAGGGCCAATTCCCTTTCTTTGAGATTAAGACTCTGGTGAGAGGGAGCCCCATTCCCGATCGTCTTTATCGGAGAAGCCTTTGAGAAATTGTCCTATTTCCTTACCTGCTGTCCGGGGTCAATTCCTTTGTATCGAGGGGCTTTCCTTCCTAGGTCTATTCCTTCTCTCCACTTATTCGGTATGTCCGCCCAGTCGTCAAAGCTTTTCCTTTCCTTTTAACTAAGCCTTCCCGCTCTACTGGAAACTATCCTCTATCAGAAAGTCTCGTAATCAACTTTCTTTTTTTTTACTTGATCAATCGGAAAGAAGAAGGCAGAGGTAAACTCCCCAACTCGATCAATGGGTGCTCATTGGTCTTCTTGAAACTCCCCAACTGCCGCAGCTTTCGATTGGGGGAGCCTCGAGCATCCAGTATATGACATTAAGGAGTATTCCTCCATGGAGTAGTCCACTCATAGAACAAGCATGTAAGCGAAGCAAGAAAAAGGCTTTCCATTTTTCAGATCTCTCATCTGGTCAACAGTACACATTCTTTTATTCAACAAATACATCCCATGCCTGGAACGAGTTCAAGGAGGAGGGGGGTCAGGGGGGGCACATGAAGGAGCTGCACGTAAATCCGGTTGCTTGTTCGGTGTGGTACCAAATCAATATCTCCTTTCTCTAGTTGGTCAAGGGTACACACTTCTCTTTTTCTAATTTATGTATTCCATTCCCGGTGATCCTGTCCCGCTAAACACAAATCTTTCTTTTCATTTTATTTCGTTAATTCTTGATATTGATAAGAACTAAGAAGTCAAGTTTCATTCAAATTAATCACTTTGACTAACAGTTTTTACATATATTATAAGTAAAAAAGCAGTAGGAACTAGAATGAACAGTGCAGTAGCAATAAATGCGAGAATATTTACTTCCATAATCTCATCGTTTCGTTTTTCTTTACTTCACAATAATTCGGGATTTAATCCCATAAGAGATGAGAAATCTTTCGCCTCTAAATTCAATGGGATGAATTCCATCTCGATGATATCGAATCAGATCAATATCATGAATAAAAATATCTGAACTCTCAAATCGTCGAGAATTGAATAGTAGTGGAGGAAAGCAGCTTCAAAAGGGCAAGAGTTTTTGCTGATAGACGATTCCTGATCTTGGAAAGAACATCTTCAAACATGTGTTTTGTAACTCTACCTGTAACAAGATGGACTCCCAAATATTTCCCCAGGGTAAAAGCTATGTTTAACTGAGGCGTCTCTTCGGCGAGATAAAAGCCTTTGCTTTTTGGACATTAATACCCGAGTAACGACAAAAATCATTCAACGTAACATTGATAACTCTAGCCTGAGCCACTGTAGCTTCCGAGAAAAGGATAACATCATCAGCAAAAAAGAGGTGTGAGAGCGCAGGTCCAGTAGGAGAGGTCTTCACAGGTTTCCATTTTCATTACGATTAACCTTCCTCTCAATTAAAAGAGAGAGCTTCCCCATACATAAGACAAATAAGGAGATAATGGATCACCCTGTCGGAGACCCCGTTTAGGCTGAAAGGAGGAAAGCCTTTGACCATTCCACACAATAGATAAAGAGGACTGGGAAACACAATTCATAATGAGCTCTACGCATTTATCCGGAAAGCCAAAATCTCGGGGAGTATTAGTGAGTCCAATCTACTCTGTCATACGCCTTAGCAAGATCCATTTTTATAGTCATACCTCCTTGTCTAGAAGAAGTGCGACGGATCGAATAAAGTAATTCCTGAGCAATGATGACATTATCAGAAGCCAGGGATGAAACTAGCCTGAACGGGACTAACAATCTCATCAAGGTCTTAAATTAAACGGTTCATGGTGAGAATTTTATAAGCCACATTACATAAGCTGATAGGACGAAAATGAGCTGCTGTAGTGGGGTGAGTTTCTTTCGGAATAAGAACAATAAGAGTATTCTCCAATTCTATAGGAAAGGTCCCTGACTCAAATGCAGAACATACAAGATCGAAAATTGTGTCACCTACAATATCCCAATATTTTTGGAAAAAGACGGGTTGGAGCCCATCCGGTTCAGGGGCTTTATACGGTTTCATTGCCTGAATAGCAGCATAAACTTCTTACTTTGAGACAGGAGCAATAAGCAAATCAGCTTGAGCACTAGAAATACAAGGATGGTTATCAAGAGGAGGGTGATGAGCAGGAATAGACTCCACTGAACAGAAAAGAGATTGAAAATGCCTGAAAATTTATCCTTTAACAATATCATCATCAGAACCCCATTCCCCATTCTCAAGTCTCAATCTTTGAATTCTGTTTCTCTGCCTTCTGCACACCGTAGTCGCATGAAAAAATCGAGTTCCTTTGTCTCCAAGAAGGGCACCGTTTGGTCTAGAAGCAAAAACATAAGAAGAGTGGATAAGAAGAAGAAAAAGAAGAAACCGGGCTAAGAAGAGAAAGGGGAAGTTCTTCCGATAACGGGATTGAGAGCGCTGTGAGAGCGCAAGAGCTGTGTGATAGGCAAAGGACTCCACCAAGAGAGGATTGGAGGAAAGTAACCTACAACCTACCATTCGGATTGGCAATAGAGCACGCTTTCAGCCTAGTAGACAACTAAGCAGGAGGAAGGGGAAGTCTTACAAGCAACCTAATTCCTATGTTATAGCCTTCGTTCCCTGGTCTATCGGTGTGCTCCGACAGTGACGAGTTCGAGGAGTGAACCCGAGATATCTGGTTCAGAAGGTTGCCAATGGGGCTAGTGGCGTCCCCGCCCCGCCTCATGAAAGGGAAGCGATATCATTTGGTCGACCAGTCAATAAGAGGGAAAGCACGAACTAGGATCGACCTGCATGTGAGGCAGCGAGTGAGATCCCGAAGAGTTCCGAAAAAGGGTTAGGAGAGTTTGAAGATCTAGAGCGAAGCGAAAGGCCAACCCCGCGGGAAGGAAGTCAGAAGAGAAGGAAGAGACTTTTTACAAATTACAAAGATGAAGACCTAGAGCTAGAGCTTGTTGAGAAAGTCGCTTTAAAGATGGTCACCCTTTCCTATGGGAAGTAAGGAAGTTTCAAGCGATAGCAAAGGCCTTACCTTAGGGAATAGGATCTCTTTCTACGTTTACTGATGCGTCTTCGGATGCTTTTGCAAGAGCGTTTGCTTTAGCGTCTGCGGCTCGTAAACCGAGTGCTTCAGCTTCGTGGGATTTGGATAAGCGCCTGTACACTGTCCTAGGTTGGGTGTGCCATCAAAGGAGAGCCCTTGGGTATAGTATCGTAATTTTGGTTGTCACCCTCATAAACCCGCTTTCTCCACTTGAAGTGGTTGACTGGGAAAAGACCAACAACGGAACTCCTTGTTTGTTGTGTTCTCGCAGGGGAAAATTTATTATACTTCATACCGAAACAAAAGACAATAAGAGGCTGGTGAAGGGGTGGCTGGTCCGATCTGGGAATAGTCCCAACCCTTCCTTTCAAAGGGTTTCCAAGCAAGTCTGTAGAGGCCAGGGAATCAGATTCAAATGATGGACAAAGTCAATGCTTTGTCTTTATCTTCTTTTTGACGAGACAACGGGATTTAAGCTTCAAAACCTGCGTTTGGGGTCCCGATAAGGTAATCACCTATAAATTCTTCTAATCGTGAGATTCTTTTAGCTGAGATCTCAGTCTATCTTTGCATCTCTTGAGTATGTAAGGGCTAATGGAGTGAGTTCATTGATGTAGAGAAGATGGGAGAAATTCGGTAGAAGGCAAAAAAATAGAAAGATCTTCTTACCAGGAGTCAGATTCAAGTGATCCAAAGACTAGGGAATGCCCGTCCTTAGTAGGATTTCCAGTAGTCGGTTTTAGGTTGGGGTGCTAATAGTAGCATAGTTGCTTAGTCACCTTCCTCTTACGTATTACTATCTAGGGGCTTTTAAGCTGGTGTCTTTACTTATGTCATTAGCAAGGTGTAAACTACTCGCTTGGTCGCTGAAAGCCCTTCCCTTCGAAGGAAATGTACCTGTCCTAGCAATCTCTGCAGCTCCTTCTTTTTCTTGCTGCTTGGGCCTTAGCCTTGAGTCATTCCGCTATCATTCGAAATGGTCTATGTCGTAGAAGGTGAAATCTCATAGGCAGATGTAGTCTGGTAATCCAGAAGTGATGCATTTCTTTATGAGGGAAACTGGCCCATAGCCCTCTTCTTTTTATTTTCAGCGAACCGCGCCCCATTCTCACTGCCACAAGG